GGGGTCCATATTCTAGGAGCCCAAACTATGGTATTGAATAAAGCCTCCTCTCTCTGTTGCGGATCGAGGGCTCCCTCCCCCAATTCTGATTTTTCTTTTTCATGGAGACGATCAAGGATAGAACAAGATCCACTTTGCATCATATCTAAGGGATTCCTTAGTTCGGGCCGAAGAAACAATGTCACTCGATCATTATCAAACTGACTGCAATCTTTTTCTGTCCGTGAGGATCCCACCAGAGCGCCTTCTACTTTTAATAGACCATGAACTAGATAAGAATCCTTCTCAACGAGTCCATAAGAAGGGATCCCCCTTTTTCCATCGGGTCCGGGTAGAGACCAAAGATCTTGAGCGACCGATCCGGCAGAACAACTCAAAAGATAAAGAAGTATCGTTAATTTCTTCATGCTCGTTCCAAGTTCTAAGTACCAGCTGTACAAAGAAGAATCCCCTTCGTTACATAATTTCTTCTTCATATAGATAGATATAGAATCTATAGGGCAATTACTTAGAAGTACATTTTGTGCAACAGCCCTTCCTATCTGATAGAAAAAGATCCCATGATCCTGAACCGATCTTACCTTGGATCTCAAATCCCAAGTTTGTCTATGAAGAGCGGATCTAATTGTATTAGTGTCTATAATTGATTTCTTCTGTGTAATACTAATCGATAGGACCTCATTATTAAGTGCTCCAAGATCTCGTACATTGGAACCCATGGTTATGGACCCGAATCCATTAGTATGGAACATTTTCTTTTCCAAGTGAAATCCCCTAGTATATGAAAGAGTGAAAAAGTGCTTTCGTTGTTGTGGAATAAGAAGCCTTCGTATCTTAATACATGTATTTAATTTATTCGGAGCTATTAGAGCGGGATCCACTTTTTGAGGAAGATGAGTCGAAGCAATAACAAGACTATTTCTAGTGGACCATCTTTCACAATCCCTGGAGAGATAGTTCACTAATAGGCCGAGGGATAAGTAATTCGACTCCTTCACACCCAGATCATGAATGTTTGGAATCCATATTATGCAAGGAGACATTGCTTTTGCTAATGCTAATTGAAGGGTGATATAAAATGGGGCGATTCCCGGCATCATATCCATAGTTAGCGCATTCATCATAGTTAGCAGCTCCGTATCAAGGTCACGATCGATATCGTCACTAGCATCAATATTGTCACTAGCATCAATATCAATATCGTCATCGTCACTAGCATCAATATTAATATTGTCATCGTCATCGTCATCGTCACTAGCATCAATACGAAATTTAAGCTTGTTATCCAGGAACTTGTTCAAAAATACCGTAATAAAAGGAACATAGGAGTTTGTCGCTAGGTATTTGACCAAATAGGATCGTCCAGTTCCTATCGAACCTATCACTAAAATACCCCTAGAGAGGGATAAGGCTAAGCGGAGCGAAAAGGGTTTTCCATGAGATGGGAAATGAAACCCATTAGCCCCACACGAGGTTTGTGAATAAGTGATTGTCTGATAATGAGCAAGGAATACCCGTCTTTCTGCTAAACAAGATGTATTGAATTCATAATTCATTAGATACTTTTTATGAATGTCAACTAAGTATCGTAAGTAAATTGCTCCCGGTTGTTCAATCATTTGATAACCAGAGTCATTCTTTAATAAACGATCACTATGAGTCAGACTCAATAGAATTTGATCAATCCTTTTTTCTCTCGTTAAAGTGGAGAACTGAACCAAAAAGTCTCTTTCTTCGTCATCAATCGAATCACTGCTCGCGACCCAGGATTCTATTTTATCCTCAATCCAATCATCGTTCACCCTTTTTCTTATCAATGCATAGATCTCTTTACTTGTATGACTTAGATGTCTCGTATTTCTCGAAAAAGTGATTCGATTGATGGGATTTGGTATGATACTTATGAGATCGATGAGATTCATAGTCAAATCTTTTTTATTAGAACGTATTGATTTGACCCCATAAGCGGGACCACCACCCAATGGCATGTTGCCACTAGAAACAAACCCCCATATTTTTTCTATGGAATCTCCTAATTGTTCCAGAGCAACCAGAAAGAGATTCTTTAACCAGAAGAAATTCGATTCCGATGTAGGATATGGATACCTATCCAGAAGTTTTTGTAACTCAATCATGTATGATGGAGTCATCAAAGATTTGACCTCTTCGAACTCTGTCTGTAACTTACTAGAGGCTTGGAAAACAAAGAGAAGATGTGTACGAACGAGATATCCAGCAACAAGAAGAAGAAAAAGGATTGAATAGAAGAACTCCCAAACATTTGGCGATCCCAGATGTGTCCATATCAATGGTGACTCATTATTTCGATGAATCATTTCTTCGGACAGAAGAAGATTATGTAAACACTTGTTCGAAATCTCACTTATCAAATTCCATTGTGTAAGTTTAAGACACACTTTTTTCTGAAGAATTCGCCATGATATAGCTGATCTGTGCATAATATCATGAAAAATAGATACAAATTTTTGACTGCTACTTAGTATCGGCAATAGGTCTGAAAAAATATCGAAAAATAGAAAATTTAGATATTTGTACCCTGTCGAAGTAAGGAACCATGGCATATATGTTTGGAATAGATTCCATTTTGAGCGAGTTGAAAAAGCGCTATCTCGTTGAAAGGTTCTATCCATCTGCCCTTTCTCAACGCATTTCTTTATCTTTAGACAAAGACTCCGTTTTTTCCTCTTTTCCGGTGGTAAATATTTCTCAGAACATGGAGTGTAAATCAAACCCATGTTTGAATTGAAATTGAGATACTGATGCAAGTTTTTCCTTTCTGAATCAGATAGATTCATATCTGAAAGAGGTTGATAAAACGTTCTTTCAAAATGGACTCTTTGTCCCTCTGTTAGAGGTGTTCCAGAAATGTCTGTGATCGAGTCAATAGTTCTACGAACGAATAGATCGGATCGAATTGTAAAATCGTTAGGTATGAATATTTGAGATACCTGTGACTCGATTGGTGAAAGAGTATCTCTCTCCAAAAAAGCATGTTTTTTTTTACCGACACACAAAGCAAATATTTTGTTGCGAATGAACAAGATATCGAGGAATTGTCTATACGTAAAATCATAATTATTGATACGGGCCTTTTCCATATAAAAAGGGAATCTTTTGTTACAATAGAAGCAGAAGTGATGTGGATTATTCAAGAATCGAAGTCGATTTGCTTTATAAAAAGAAGATATCAAGGAACTTCTATGAAATGGTTTTACGGGATTCAGCCAATTGTTTTGATCCTGGGATATCATTGAGAAATAGGAATCCGTGTTACCATTCCTGTGATTCTTTCTAGTATCGAATGAGTCAATCATCCACTTTGGTATCTTATTGAACAAAAATGGTGATATTGTTCTTCCATTGATCAATAATTTTGATTTTTGGAAAGTATCATGATCATTCAATAAGAAGGCTTTTAATTTTTTCAAATGAACGATTTGAAGACCTATTGATTCTAACAACGGATTGTAGAGTTGATCATTCGGACCTTTCAATTCCGAAATGTGGATCTCGGACCTATGAATGGAGATATTCCCTAAACTCACAAAGAAAAAGGGAAGTGACTTGGACAAAAAGAAACGAAGTGACTTGGACAAAAAGAAACGAAGTGACTTGGACAAAAAGAAACGAAGTGACTTAGACAAATCTTTTTTGTCGATAACCTCAGACCAATCAATCGAATCTTTATTAATACGTAATCGACCGAACACTCCTTGAAAACGGCTCCTCTGCTCAGAAACTAAATGTTCCTGGAAATTCTTGCTCCCATTGAACCATTTGTATCTATATGCATCAGGATCCTGATTCATGAATCTCTCGGTTCGAGAAAGAAGAGGATCGAACCTTTTCTTCTGGCTCTTTTTCAAATTCGATAAATGTTGGTTGATCGTATATTTCCTTATAGTTCTATGATTCAGAGTATCGTTTCCTATTTGATCCCTTTTAATTCCATATTCGAAGCTGCGATCGGATCGATTCATTAAAAAGAATCGATTCAATACATTTCTTATGTACCCATAGGTGCTATATTGGATTTGAATCAGATTTCGGATCAATATATATTGATTTTGATTGACTGCCTCCATTTTGTTGTTACTAGCAAATACCACTCTTTTTTGTTTTCTATCTTCCAAATAATTCCCGCAAGAAATCCGAACCCTTTTTTTTCGGATCCTTCGATAAAAAAATGCATTCTCTTCATAAAAAATAGGAGGTAGAATCAATAAAGATTTCTTTTTCGATTCATCCCTGGAGTTGAATACCTCATTCAAGAATTGTTTTTGATCCAATCCGCAGGAATCAATAGAAAAGGCAAAGCCCTTATGATACACCAGATCCGGCTTGGTTATTGATAGAGTGAATAGATCCGCCATTTCTTGAAATCTCTCTTCAGATTCAAAATCGTGGTGTAATGTGTATCCCCCACTGTTTCGATCATGGATAGGATGAATTGAGACGGTATTTTGTAAATACGTAATTATCTTGAATATATTAATCATTTCTTTATTTTCCGATCGCCTGGAAGGGGCAAAAGAAACAACAAGATGTTTCTTCAACAATTTCTGATCTCTAGTGGGCTTCTCAGTAGGATTTGAACCCAGATGAAGTTCTGAACATATGCCAGAGAAAAAAGAACGATCTCTAGATTGATCAGAAGATCCTTTCAATTGGCTAGAATCCGTTACTTGAACGAAACTAGATCTTGTGGAATCATATTGAATATTTGACGATACATTCCGTACCTTGTTAAAAAACCGATCCTTGGTTACCAACCACACATTGTCTAGCCAAATCAAATTCTCTCTCGATACGTTCCTCCAACTAACGACTAGATCTTGGTGGAATTGCCACATATGAAATTGAGCACAATTTTGCAAAGAAATAGCCCACTTGTTTCTCGAGAAAGGATGGGAAACATGCTCTATAGCATTTGATTGAATAGTTGACCCAGCCCCTTGTTGTTTGGAGAGCCCCTCCAC